ATAGGTCAAATCGGATCAATCCATTTTATTCTATTTATGCCACGGAAAGGATTCAACAATCACTTAGACAAAATCAAGGCACTATTCATACGTTCTGGAATAGAAGTAAGGAATCTCAATCTTTGATAATTTTGTCATCAGCAAATTGTTTTCAAATGGGCCCATTCAACGATGTAAAACATTACAATGGGCTAAAAGAATCAATTAAAAAAAACCCCCGAATTACAATTCGAAATTCGTTAGGCCCTTTAGGAACAGCCTGTCAAATTGTGAATTTTTATTACCTTTTAAAAACTCATAATCTAATCTCGGTAACTAAATATTTTCAACTCGACAATTTAAAACAGACTTTTCAAGTACTTAAAAAGTTTTTACTTAAATATTCTTTAATGGACGAAACCGGGAGAATTTATAATTACAATCCACGCAGTAACGTCCTTTTGAATCCATTCAACTTGAATTGGTACTTTCTACACCATAATTATTGTGAAAAAAAATCTACAATAATTACCCTTGGACAGTTTTTTTGTGAAAATGTCTGTATAGATAAACATGGACCACACCTAAAATCGGGTCAGGTTATAATTGTTCAAATTGACTCTGTAGTAATAAGATCAGCAAAGTCTTATTTGGCCACTCCAGAAGCAACTGTTCATGGCCATTATGGAGAAATACTTTTCGAAGGAGATACATTAGTTACATTTTTATATGAAAAGTCGAGATCTGGCGATATAACGCAGGGTCTTCCAAAAGTAGAACAAGTGTTAGAAGTGCGTTCGATTGATTCAATATCAATGAACCTAGAAAAGAGAGTTGAAGGTTGGAACGAGCGTATAACAAGAAGCCTTGGAATTCCTTGGGTCTTCTTGATTGGCGCTGAACTAACTATAGCGCAAAGTCGTATCTCTTTGGTTAATAAAATCCAAAAGGTTTATCGATCCCAGGGTGTGCAGATCCATAATAGACATATAGAAATTATTGTACGTCAAATAACATCAAAGGTGTTGGTTTCCGAAGAAGGAATGTCTAATGTTTTTTTACCCGGAGAACTAATTGGATTTTTGCGCGCGGAACAAACGGGGCGTGCTTTGGAAGAATCGATTTGTTACCGAGCTATATTATTGGGAATAACGAAAGCATCTCTAAATACTAAAAGTTTCATATCCGAAGCGAGTTTTCAAGAAACTGCTCGAGTTTTAGCAAAAGCCGCTCTACGTGGTCGTATCGATTGGTTGAAAGGTCTGAAAGAGAATGTTGTTCTAGGGGGGATGATACCCGTTGGTACTGGATTCAAAGGATTAGTGCACCGTTCAAGGCAGCATAAAAACATTCCTTTTGAAACAAAAAAAAAGAATTTATTTGAGTGGGAAATGAGAGATATTTTGTTTCACCACAGAGAATTCTTTTCTTTTTGCATTTCAAAGAATGTACATGATACATCAGAACACTTATTTATAGGATTTACTGATTCCTAAGAACAGAAGCGGATTCACCCGGTTTTTCTATTTGTGTTGCAGTTATTTGATTTAGTAATACTAATAACGAATAGAATATAAAAAAACCGAAAACTTAATGTCTTGGATGGTGTATCAACGGCCAATCTCCGTTAGAAGAGAAGGTTCCATGGGAACAATTTTTTATTTTTAGGGTACTTCTTCTCTTTAAAGAAAAAAAAGAGAAGCGTGGGGAGAAATGACAAGAAGATATTGGAATATCCATTTGGAAGAAATGATGAAAGCGGGAGTTCATTTTGGTCATGGTACTAGGAAATGGAATCCTAGAATGGCACCTTATATCTCTGCAAAGCGTAAAGGTATTCATATTCTAAATCTTACTAGAACGGCTCGGTTTTTATCAGAAGCTTGTGATTTAGTTTTTGATGCAGCAAGTAGGGGAAAACAATTTTTAATTGTTGGGACCAAAAATAAAGCAGCTGATTCAGTAGCACGCGCTGCAATAAAGGCTCGGTGTCATTATGTTAATAAAAAATGGCTTGGTGGTATGTTAACAAATTGGTATACTACAGAAACGAGACTTCATAAGTTCAAGGCCTTGAGAACAGAACAAAAGACGGGTAGACTCAACCGTCTTCCGAAAAGAGATGCGGCTATGTTGAAGAGACAACTATCTCACTTGCAAACATATCTGGGCGGGATTAAATATATGATAGGGTTACCCGATATTGTAATAATTGTTGATCAGCAAGAAGAATATACGGCTCTTCGAGAATGCATCACTTTGGGAATTCCAACGATTTGTTTAATCGATACAAATTGTGACCCGGATCTAGCAGATATTTCGATTCCAGCGAATGATGATGCTATAGCTTCAATCCGATTAATTCTTAACAAATTAGTATTTTCAATTTGCGAGGGTCGTTCTAGCTATATACGAAATTCGTGATTAATAATAATAAGATTATGTGTAAATTCTTTTTTAAACTCCATAGAATAGATTTATTGAATTGGTTATGATTCCTGAATCGCACAAAAGAGATAAAAATAGCTGGGCCTATTGTATGATTAGTTGATATTAAAAATATACAAATCAAGTGAGCAAGTCGAAAAATATATGGTTGAATCAAAATAATCCCTTTTTTAAGTTATATTTCTTTTAGAGGATAATATGCATGTTTTATTATGTTCCATCAACACACTAAAGAGGTTATACGCTATATCTGGTGTGGAAGTAGGCCAACATTTCTATTGGCAAATAGGAGGTTTCCAAGTCCATGCCCAAGTACTTATTACTTCTTGGGTTGTAATTACTATCTTACTAGCTTCAGCGATTATAGCTGTTCGTAATCCCCAAACCATTCCTACCGATAGTCAAAATTTTTTTGAATATGTCCTTGAATTCATTCGAGACGTGAGTAAAACCCAGATTGGAGAAGAATATAGCCCATGGGTTCCGTTTATTGGAACTATGTTTCTATTTATTTTTGTTTCGAATTGGTCGGGGGCTCTTTTACCTTGGAAAATCATACAGTTACCTCATGGTGAGTTAGCCGCACCCACAAATGATATTAATACTACCGTTGCTTTAGCTTTACTGACGTCAGTAGCATATTTCTATGCGGGCCTTACTAAAAAGGGATTAGGTTATTTCGGTAAATACATTCAACCAACTCCAATTCTTTTACCCATTAACATCTTAGAAGATTTCACAAAACCCTTATCCCTTAGTTTTCGACTTTTCGGAAATATATTAGCCGATGAATTGGTAGTTGTTGTTCTTGTGTCGTTAGTACCTTTAGTGGTTCCTATACCTGTCATGTTTCTTGGATTATTTACCAGCGGTATTCAAGCTCTTATTTTTGCAACTTTAGCTGCGGCTTATATAGGAGAATCCATGGAAGGCCACCATTGACTAGTTTTTGACAGAGTCTTTTTTTAGCTTACCCTGACGCAATGTAGACGCGTATGAAATCAAGGTAAGCCACTTGGGCTTAGGGAACATAAATAGACAAATAAGGTATAAATTAAGGTATATACAATCTAGGGATAGTTAGTTTCCATTATGAGGAAAAGACATGTATATGTGATATTAGCTATTAACTAAGTAGATATGAACTAAAGATATATCTAATTTTATATACTACATATATGTGAATTTATATAGGGGTTTGAATGAAAATCCTTCTTTTTCGTCGTCGTCCGCAATTTTTATTTTTCATTTAATATTGAATTGTATGAATTTAAATCACGAAAAAAAACAAAGAATTCAAAGAACGATTCGAAAGAAAGAAATGGAATAACAAAGTTTATACAAATTGAAAAAGTTGATAGGAACTAAAAAAAAAGAGATATCGAGGTATTTCTGATAATTCACGAATATATATATATATATTTTTTTACCTTCTGGGTTCTTAGTTATTTTGACTGGATAAATTTTATCCATGCGATAAGTAATTCATAATTCATTGGTTGATTGTATCATTAACTATTTCTTTATTTTTTTGTTTTGGTGCGAGGAATTTCTCATGGATCCACTGATTTCTGCCGCTTCCGTTATTGCTGCTGGATTGGCCGTTGGGCTTGCTTCTATTGGACCTGGAGTTGGTCAAGGTACTGCTGCAGGACAAGCTGTAGAAGGGATCGCGAGACAACCAGAAGCAGAGGGAAAAATACGAGGTACTTTATTGCTTAGTCTGGCTTTTATGGAAGCTTTAACAATTTATGGACTAGTTGTGGCATTAGCACTTTTATTTGCGAATCCCTTTGTTTAATCCTACAAACTAAATATATATATAGTTTTAGTTTTTTATTTCTTTGGGTTTGCTGCTGCTTTTGCTTTTTTCAAATTATATTCAAATTTGATTTCTTATTCAAGAGCCCATGTACATGTAAAGGACTGAGTGGGGGAGGAGGAATTGGTGCGCCAAAATAAGCTTTCTTCCTTTATTCTCGTATTCCAATGGAACTTTTTTTAAGAAGTATTGCAACAAACGAGATATTTCGAAACTCACATAACATAAGACTCAATATCTAATTCTAATAAGTATCATTCTTATTGGAAATTTCCAATTGAAACAAAAAAGTTTTCCATTTTCTAAATACATATAATTATTAAAAATATTTTAGGAGTATTTAGAAAAAGAAATAATAGGAAAAAGGCTACAATAAATAAAAAATATAGAGAATTTGTCTTATCTATAAGAATACGCAAGAGGAGATCATATGAAAAATGGAACCGATTCTTTCCTTTCCTTAGGTTATTGGCCATCCGCCGGAAGTTTCGGGTTTAATACCGATATTTTTGCAACAAATCCAATAAATCTAAGTGTAGTGCTTGGTGTATTGATTTTTTTTGGAAAGGGAGTGTGTGTGAGTTGTTTATTTCAAGAATAAGCTGGATCCGACCAACTGCACTTTATTTTTTGGTATAACTAGGAAAGAAAAGGCGCATGATTCCGCGAATTACTTCTGAATAAATTAAGAAATCATATTTTAGAACCATAGCATTTCGTGAGTCATTGGTAAATATATTTTGATTCTCTA